TAGTAAATTTCTAAAAGTTAATTATCAATAACTAAATTTTACTTCTTTTTTCTAATAAAATTAAAATTGTAAATTTTATTTTTAATAAAATTAGAGCTAAAAGAAATTATTTAATTTAAAGTTAGCAGCTTTAAAATATTTTCTTAATATTTTAGGAAAAATTCAAAGGAATATGAATCCTTTAGCTTATATAGCTTACTCCTAAATAAAAATATAAATATTAAATTAAAATAAAGAATTATGTTAAATTTAATATTAATTTTTTCTTTTAACCACTCCATTACAAAAAAATGATTTAAAAAAAATATAAAAAATACTATTGAGAAAACTAATATAATAAAAATTATAAAAATTAAAATAAATTTTGTTAAATTATATATTTTTAATAAAAAGATAATTTTAATTTTCAATAAAAATATAATTGTTGGAGGAAAAGAGATTATGTTTAATAAAACGAAAAAAAATAATATTTTAAAATTTAATATATTAAAAAAATTTTTACTATTATTGTTTATCAAACTTTTTAAAAAAAAAAAGTTAAAATAAAAATATATTAATAAATATATTAATATGAATATTTTGTTAAAAAATATTAATAAAATAATTCATCTTAATGAGTTTAATGAGATAATTGAGTATAAATACTTATTATTAAAAGCATTAAACAAAAAAAACGTAGTTATAAATAGATTCAAAATGATTATTATTGACCATGAATTACATATATATATGTAAATAAAATTAAGTGGGATAATCTTTTGAAAGTTTATAACTATATATAAAATTTTTCAATTTAAAAAAATTGAAATTTTTAATAGTCAATTATGTATAGGGGGAACCCCTATCTTTAATAAAATAAAAAAATTCAATAAAAATAAATTATTAATTATATATATATAAATCATTATAATTGATCTTATCTCTTGAATAATAAAATAAATAATATTAATCTCTTTATTATTATTCAATTTATTTAGTATAATATAAAATATTATTGAACTTATTTCTATATAAAATCAAATTATAATTATATTTCTATATATAAATACTATAAAAATAAATATAAAATAATATATTAATAATAAATTTAATATTCTAAATAAATTATTTTACTTTGAAAGTAAATAGTTTAATATAACTTAAATTTAGTATTATAAATTAAATAAATATTAAAATAATTAATAATATTATAATTAAATTAAAATTTATATTGAAAGTTTTAAAAATAATTTTATTTTTTATTAAAAAATAAAAGTTTAGAGAAATCTTTTCCATCCATAATTCATTAATATCTAAACTATATTTTATTATTTTGAAAGGATAAATATATATACTAAACTCTGTATAAGCTAAAGAATTAATAAAATTAAAATTTATTGAATAAATTTTGTAATTTATCATTATTGAAATTAAATAAAATATTATAATTAATAGATTTATTATATCAATAAATAAAATTATTTCTATTATTAATCTTCTATAACAAATTGAAAAGATATTTATCAAAAAAAGTGATTTATAATAATTTTTTGTTTTAAATTCATTATTTCTTTTAATTTTAAAGTTTTGTCTATTAAAAAAGAACATTATTTTAATTCTATAGTTTATAGTAAGAAAACTTCTTACTAAAAAAATAATAAATTTTATTATACTAAAAAAATTTGATCTTAAATTTATTAATATTTTTTCTTTAATAAAAAAAGATGAAAAAAAAGACAAATTTATTAAGTTTAAACAAGAAATTTTATATGATAAAATAAAGTTTGAACATATATTTTTATTTAATATATTAAATTTCAATTGATTTGAAAAGTTATTTATTATTATAAAACCTATATTAATAAAAATTAGAGATTTAAATAAAGCATGATTACATATATAAATAAATGCAATAATTTTTATGTTATTAATTAAAAAAAAAAAAATTAATCCAATTTGTCTTAATGTTGATAAAGCAATCATTTTTTTTATATCTTTTTCTCTTACAGCTTTTATACCTCTAATAAATATTGATAATAAGCATAGATTAACAATTAGATTTGAATTCGTTTTTGTAAAAAAATTATTAATTAAACGAAATATAATAAATAACCCTGCTGTTACAAGAGTTGAACTGTGAACTATTGCTGAAATTGGAGTTGGGGCAGCTATGGCTATAGGTAATCATGATATAAATGGATATTGTGCACTTTTTGTTATTATTGAAATTAAAAATATTAAGGTTACTATCTTAAATGAATTCAAATTTATAGTTGAATAAATTATAGATATTAAAATCAAACAATCCCCTATTTTATTATTAATAAATGTTTTAATTGCTCTTTTTCATCTCTCAAAATTGTTGTAATAAAAAATTAAAAAAAAAGATCTTATTCCTAACCCTTCTCAACCTAAAATTATTGTTCATAAATTAAATGAAAATACAAGTATAAATATAGAAATAATAAAAATTTTTGTTATAAAAAAAAAAACTTTTATATTTTTATTATAATTTATATAAATGTTTATGAATCTTAAAACATTAAAAACAACAATTGACACAATAAAGAAAAAAGAAAATGAATATATATCTAAAACTAATACAAAATTTTTATAAAGGTTTAAAAATATTTCGTTTAAAATAATTAATATTTGAAAATTTATTAAAAAAGTATTATTAATCATTACTAAAGATATTATTAAAAACGTTATTAAAAAAATTTTAAATATATTAATAAAAATAATTATTGAAAAATTTCTTTAAATTCACAATTTAATATTTTTGTATAAACTATTCCAATTATATAAATAAAAGTAATATTAGATGTTCTTTTAATAAAAATAAATTTTTTGTTTTTATTTGGTTAATTTTAAAAAATTTGTTTATGTTTCTTATCCCTATATTTTTTAATACTATAAGGTTAAATATTACTGATACTAATAATATGTAAATAAGAATAATTATTATTTTTTTTCTATAATTAATTAAAGATATATATATATATATTTCTGAAAAAAAAGTTATAAAAGGAGGTATTGCTATATTAACAAATAAAGTAAAAAAAATAATTATAAATAAAATTAGATTATTAATCATAAAATTTTTATTAATCATTATTATTCGTGAAAATGTAAATTCATAAATTACTCCAATAATATAAAATATTATTGATGATCTAATTGCATGACTAATTATTATAATAACAAATATTTTTTCTGTAAAAAAATTATTTCTTAATAACATTATTACTATTCCATTTATATGAATAATTGATGAGTAGGCAAAAATCATTTTTAAATCTATTAAAAAAATTATTCTAACTGATAAAAAAAAAATTCTTATTAAAGTTCATATAAAAAAAAAATTGATTTTTTTGATTAAATTTAAATTTATTATTCCATACCCTCCTAATTTTAATAATAGACTCGCTAAAATTATTGAATCATAAAAATTTGCTTCTACATGTGCTTTAGGAAGTCATAAATGAAAGAACATAATAGGAATTTTAATTAAAAATCCTAAAAAAAAAATTAATAATATTGTGTTTTCATTTAAAAAAAAAAATATTACTAATATAGGAAAAGTTCTTATCCCTATAAATATAAAAATATAGATTCTTGCTTTTAGTCGCTGATTTGAAAATCTAGAAAAAAAAATTAAAGAAAAAATTATTAACGAAATTAATTCAAAATAAATGTAAAAGTTAATTATTTTTTTTGTATAAAAAAATATTAATAATATAATTATTATTAATATAATAATCTTTTTTTTTATAAAAAAAAAGTAATTATTCATTTTTTCTTTCACACTAAATAAAATCATTTTTATTATAATTATTGTTATAAATATTATTATACAATTAATAAAATTTTCTAAGAAAATTAAATACGTAAATATTACTAAAAATAGTAAAATTATGTTGTTGGAAAACAAAAATATATATATAAATGACATACATTTTAATATTTTTTTGTTTTTTGAATAGAATATTTTTTAAAAAAAATATTATTATAATAATTAAAAAACAAAAAAAGAATATGAATATATTATTTATAAAGGACAATGAAATTGAAAAAGAGTTATATATAATTATTAATGATAAATAAAATGTAATTAAAAAAATGATCAAATAATTTTTTTTTTTATTTATTAAATTAAATTTTATAGTACAACAAATTAAGGAAACAAAAATTATTATTCCCCCAACTATAAAAATAATTAAAAGTATTATTATTCATTTGTCATTATTACAAATTAAAAAATTTATTATTAAAATCAATAAAAAAAATGAGAAGTTAATTACTACTCTTATTGGGTTAAAATTTATTGTCAAAAAATAAAAAAATAAAATTATTTTTAAGTTGAATTTAAAATAATTTTGCAAATTATTTTTTCTTAAAGTTAAAAATTTATTTTGAAAATAAATTTTATTCAAACTTTTATATTAAAGGTAAAATTAAAATTATTAATATACCAAAAAATAATGAAATTTCTGTAAAAGGGTATTCAATTAATTTATAACCTATATTAGTAAGAATAATAAAACAGGTTAAAAAAATAAAAATTAATATTTTTTTTTTAAAAAAAAATTTTGAATAATTTGATTTATTAAATATTAATAAAATAAATAATAAAAATAGAATTAATAGTCTCAAAATTCCTCCAATTTTTCTTGGTACAGATCGTAGAATTGCGTAAGCAAATATAAAGTATCATTCAGGTTTAATATGTAAAGGTGTATTTAGAGGGTCAGCTGGAAAAAAATTTTCTTTTGCTATTCTAAAATGAAAATCAATAAAAAATGATAATATTAAGCAATAAAATATTACTATTAATATTAAAGAAATTAAATCTTTAAATATAAATCTTTTATTAAAATAGATTTTATCTTTTCTTGAATTTAATCCTATTTGGTTAGATGAGCCTTTTTCATGAAGAATAGATAAATGAATTATTGATATAGCTAAAATTAATAAAGGTATTAAAAAATGTAAAGAAAAAAATCGATTTAATGTAGGATTATCAACAGAAAATCTTCCTCAAACTCAAAAAACAATTTTTTTTCCTAAAAATGGAATGGAAGATAAAATATTAGTAATAACTGTTGCTCCTCAAAAAGATATTTGTCCTCAAGGTAAAACATACCCGATAAAAGCGGATCCTATAATTATAAATAATATTAAATTCCCTGAAATTCACATTTGTTTTTTATTAAAAGATTTATTTAGTAAAGATTTTATAATATGAATATATATAATGATAAAAATAATAGATGAAAAATGAGCATGAGTTATTTGTAAAATTATTCCGTTTTCAATAATTTTACTTAAAAAAATATAAGAGTTAAAAGCTAAAAGAGTATTATTACAATAATGTATAGAAACAAAAATTCCTGAAATTGATTGAATTACTATTCTTAATCCTAGTAAAGATCCAAAATTTCATATTAATCTAATGTTAGAAGGTGTTGGGATAAAAAAAATGTTGTTTAAAATTTTTTTAATTAATTTTTTTCTTGATAGAATTATTTTTGTGTTGCAAACAAAAAAGGTTTTTCCTCTATCAGTTTAAATTTCTTTAAGTTTTTGAAACTTATTTTTATTTTTCAAAAAAGCAAAATGCATAAAATTTAAGATTTTATATTGTGAATATTTTCACTTTTGAAAATTTTTATTTTTGAATTTTTATTAATACTTTTTTTACTTATAAGAATTATATTTATTACTTTAATAGAACGAAAAGTTTTAGGAGTTCTTAATAATCGAAAGAGACCTAACTTTTTTTTTATAAATAGTTTTTTTCAATCTCTAATAGATTTTATCAAATTATTAACAAAAAAAGTTTTAAAATTAAATTTTATTTTAAAAAATTTTTGAGTTTTAATAATCTTTTTCGGATTAATAATATTTTTTTTGATTAGACTAAATTATCCTTTTTCAAATAGTATATCATATTTTTATATAAATTTTTTTTTTTTTTTTATAATTTATTCTTTAATAGCTTTTTTCTTTTTGCTATTAAGTTATAGATCAAATAGATTTTTCTCAATTTTATCAATATTTCGAGTTTTAATTCAAATTATTAGATATGAAGTTGGATTAATATTTTTATTTTTTTTTCCTTTAATTCTAATAAATATTTTTAATTTTTACTTTTACTTTTTTTCTAGAAATTTAATTATTTTTTTTTCTTTAATTTATATTTATCTTTTAGTTTTAGTTTCGTTAAGTGAAATAAACCGTTTACCATTTGACTTTCTTGAAAGTGAAACTGAGTTAGTTTCTGGATTTAACATTGAATATATATCTTCTTTATTTAGCTTCATTTTTTTGATTGAGTACGGTTTTTTTTTATATATAATAATACTAATTAATTTTTTCTTTTTTTTAAATGATTTTTTTACGTTAATATTGATTTTTTTTGTTATTTGAACTCGTTCATTTTTTCCACGGTTTCGGTATGATAAAATACTATACTTTTTTTGAAAAGAAGTTGTATTATTAATTATGTATCTTTATATTTTTATTTTATTATTTTAAGTTAATAAATAAATTTTGTAAATTTATTTTTTTAAAACTTATTTTCTTATTCTTTTCAATTGGAAATTGAATATACGGGGGGTATTTAGAAAATTTAGAAACATATTCTTATATTTCTACTATGTTTCAACTTATTTCATTTTAAAAATGAAAGTGATGGGCAATATGTACATAAAATAACTATTTCATAATCATTTTTATAATTGTATTTTATTACTATTAAATTCTTTTTTGTTTAAAATATTTTTTTTTTGTGTCTAAATTAAACTTTGATTTAAATTATATCTTGACCTGTAATTTTTAAAATTTTTTTTTAATTAAAATTAATATTTTATTCTACGGAGATAAATAAATTAAAAATCTTAAGTTTTTTTTAATGTGTATTTTCTATAAATAATCAAGACCCTTTAATTATAATATTTTACCGCCAAAAATTTCTAGTTTAACTTTATAAGTTTATTACTAAAAAATTTTTTTACTTGGGTATCTAATCCAATTAATTTTATTTTTAATTTTTAACTTAATAAACTATATAAATTTTTTTGAATTTTACTTTAAAAATTTTTTTTTGTTTTTATTTAGTTTAAATTTTGAACTTAATTTAAATTAATCGTTTAACCGCATTTGCTGGCACGCTATAAAAAAATATATTATTAATTCATTAAATTAATTAAATTTTTTTATTATATATTTTATTTGTTTATATATAATTAAAATTTTTTTAATTAAAATTTTAAATTTTTGACTTTAAAAAATTTATTGTAAATAAATTTTAATTGTCAATTTGATTTTTTTTTATGACAAATATAAATTCTTTATGAATACAGAATTTTAACAATATCATAATAAAAAATATAGACATTTTTAATTCTTCTATCACTAATTTAATTGTTTTTTTAAGAATTTTTTTAAGAATTTTAATCTTTTTTTCTATTATAAATAAAAATTCTATATTATTTTCAAATGAAAGAAATGAGTTAGAATTATTTTGAACAATTATTCCTTCTTTTATTATTTTAATTATTTCTTTACCTTCTATATTTTTGTTATATTGCTATGAAGAAAACAAGTTTTCTTTTTTAGATGTAAAAATTATAGGAAATCAATGATATTGAACATATGAATATCCTAGAATAAATTTAACTGAAAGATATATTAAAAGAAGTATATTTCTTCGTTGTATTAATACTAGAAACTCTTTAATTATTCCTAGAAATAAATTTATTCGTCTTTTATTATCATCAAACGATGTTTTACATTCATGAACTGTTCCTAGTTTAATAAGAAAAATAGATGCAGTTCCTGGCCGCTTAAATATAATATTTTTAAATTGTAATAAAAGAATTTTATTAAAAGGTCAATGTTCAGAGATTTGTGGTATTAATCATAGTTTTATACCTATTAGAGTATTATCTTTAAATTTAAATAAAATTTAATCTTTCATCAAATGGCTGAATAAAGCATTAACTTCTTAAGTTAATTATAGATAAAATCTTTTGATGAATATATCAAATTTCTCCAATAAATTGAATTTTAATTTTAATTTTAGTTTTTTTTTTGATTATATATTTATATTCTTTAATAAACATTTTTGAAAAAAAAAGTTTTTATTTTAATTCAATAATAAAAATTTATGTTAAATAATCTTTTTTCTTCTTTTGATGTAAAAAATTTCTTTTTTTTTTCTTTTTTATTAATTAATATTTACATATTTTTTTTTTTCTTTATAAAAGTTAAATTAAATACTTTTTTTGTTTTTATTAAAACATTTTTTTCTTTTATAGAAAAAAATATTTCTTATCATTTAATATTTAAATTAGTTTTTATTTTAATTTTTCTTTTAAATTTTATTAGATTAAATTTTTATAGTTTTAGACTTACTAGTCAAATTAGTTTAAATATTTTTTTAATTTTTTCTTTTTGACTTCCTATTTTAATTTTAAATTTAACAAAGTCTAAAAATTCTTTTTTAATTCACTTATTACCTATATCAACAAGTTTACTTTTAATTCCTATAATGATTTTAATTGAACTAATAAGATTTTTTATTCGTCCTTTAACTTTATTTTTACGATTATCTATTAATATAATTGCAGGACATGTATTAGTTTCATTAATTAGATCAGTAATTTTAATACAAAATATTTTTTTTTTTTTTTTAATATATGCATATATACTCATAAAATTTTTGGTTAGTTTTATTCAAGCTTATATTGTTGTAACTCTTTTAAGTTTATATATTGAAGAAATTTATGACATTAAATAATTTAACTATAATTAAATTAAGTTATGGCCCTTTTTTTTTTACTTTAAAAGTTTTTTTTATATTTAATAGAATAAATAATTTTTTTTGAAATTTAATGAGATGAGTATTTTTTTTTTTATCTTCTCTTTTATTCATGTATTTTTTGTTAATAAAATTCTTTTTTTTGTTAAAAAATGAGAATTTTTTTTTTGGTTCTTTTATAAAAAAAAAAATAAACATTTTAACTAATGGATTTACATTATTTATTGTTTCAGAATTAATAGTTTTTATTTCTTTATTTTGAGGTTATATTCATAACGCCTACAGCCCAAATATGTTTATAGGAAATTTTTGACCTCCTAAGGGTATTTCTCCTGCTAATCCAACAAGAATAATTATTTTTGGTACTTCAATTTTATTAAGTTCAAGTTTAATTATTATGATTAGACATAATAGATTTTTAAATAAAAATTTTAAGCATAAAACACTAATATATTTATTTTATTGTATAATTATAGGAATTTTATTTATTGATATACAAATTTTAGAAATAAGAAGTTATTTTATAAAACTGAATTTTAATTTTAATGATAGAATTTTTAGATCTTCTTTTTTATTTACTACTTCTTTACATGCTTCACATGTAGTTTTAGGTTTAATTGGTTTAGTAATAACTTTTTTTTTTTTAATTTTTAATAATAATAGATTATATTTTTTTTTAAATTATGAGTTTAGAGTTTGATATTGACACTTTGTTGATTATATTTGAATTGGAGTATTTACTTTATTTTATTACTTTAATAATTAAACTCTTTAAAATATTTACATTGAAGATGTAATTTTAATTGGAGTACAGATTTAATTTGTATTAATTTGGATTTAATATTTTTTATCTGAATTTTAGTTTACATTTTTTTAATATTTTTTTTTATTTTATGTTTTTTAAACAATATATTTTTATTATTAATTGTATTAGATATTTTAATGATTATTTTATCTTTAATCATTTATTTTAATTTATTTAATTTTTTTTTTTTATTTATGATTTTTTTAAGTGTTTTTAGAACATTAATTGGTATAATTATAATTTTTTCTATTTCTCGTTCAAAATCAAGTTTTAAGTCAAATTTTTATAAAAATTAATATTTTTTTATTGATTAGTATACTTTTGATTCGAAATCAAAACTTTTATTTATCAAATATAATTATATATTTAAGATTTTCCTTTCGTACTATTCTTAAAATAATTTTTTTTAGATAAGATCCAATCTGGTTTTCACCGATTTGAACTCAGTTCAAGTTATATTTTTATAGTCGAACAGACTAACTAAAAAAATTTATTGCAATTTTTAGTTTTATAAAACCAACATCGAGGTAATAATATATTAATAAATTTGTTCTTTAATTAATTTTTATCCTGTTAACCCTAGAGTATCTTTTTACTTAATCTTTAAAAAAAGTTCTTTACAATAAAATGTTAAAACATTAAAATTAATTTTTCTCCCAAAAAACTTTTTGTTAAAGAAAGATTCTTAGGGTCTTTCCGTCTAAAAAAATATATTAATATTTTCATTAATAATAAAATTTTGATATTAAAATAGAATATTTTATTAAAGTTTTTTTTTATCCCTTCATTCAAGTTCCTAATTAAGAAACAAGTGATTATGCTACCTTAGCGATTAATCGGCTATTTACAAATTTCATTGAGCAGAATTTACAATAAAATTTTATTGATGATATTTTGTTAAAAATTAAAAAATTTAATTTAAAAAAATATTATTTTTTTATTAATATAATTTTATATTTTAAATAATTTTTTTTCATTTTTTTTTCTACTAATAAAATTATTTTATAAAAAATAAATTTATTATTTTTATTTTAAACTTAAATAAATAAATTTTATTTTATAAAAAGAGAATAATTTGAATTTTCTTTTAAAATGTTTTTTTAAAAGTTAAATTTTTTTAGCTTTTCTAAATTTTTGTTTTAAATAACTAGTTATATTATTTCATTTATATAACATAAATAAAAATTTTTATTTCTATATTTTATCAAATTTTTATTTTAATAATTTTCGAGAAGATATTAATAATTTTACTTATTAATAAATTTTTCCTTATACAAAAGGTATAAAGTTAAAAAAAAAATTATTTATTTAAAATATTAAATTATTTAAAAAACCAAAAATTTATAATTAATTTATTCTGTTAAAAAAGATTTTCATTCTTTTTAAAATTAAATTACAGAATTATTTCATTTAAATCTTTAAGTTCTAAACTTAATATATTTTATACTTTAATGAAAAAGATAATTTCATTTAAATTGTCAATTTATTTTTTCTTTAAGTTTATCTTAAATTTAAAAGGAAAAAATATTTTCTACTTTTTGTTAACAACAAAATGCTTTAAGCTTCTTTTAAATTATTTAATAAATCAATTTAATCTTATAGAGAATCATTCATAAATTATTAATAAAATTATTGAAAAAATAAATGTATTTAAAATAATTAAAAATCTTATTTCGTAAAAAACTATTAGTCTTAAGAAAAAAATTTCTATATCTAAAACAATAAAAAGAATTAAGTAAATAAACATATTTATTGAAAAAAAGAATCGAGAAAAAGTTATATTTATAAATCCACATTCATATATTGATGAAAAATTATAGTTTATTATATTTTCGTTTTTGTAAAATATTAAATATAATGATAAAAGCATAATAATTATGAATAAAATTATAAATAAAAAAATGATCATAAAATATTTAAATTAATTTTTAAGACTAATTAATTATTTTTATTCTATTTATTTAAAAAAATTATATTATAATCTATTATTGTATGATTATTAATTGGAGAAAAAAATAAAAATTCTGCATTATTTATATTTCTTTCAAATATAAAAATAATTTTATTTATTAAAAATCTTTCTATAAAAATATATAGCATTAAAATAATAGAAAAAAAAGTTATTAATGACCCTATAGATGAAATAAAATTTCATATATATATAGAATCTAAAAAATCAGAATATCGTCGAGGTATACCTATTAAACCTAGAAAATGTTGTGGAAAAAAAGTTAAATTTACTCCAATTATTCTTGATCAAAAATGAATTTTTAACATATTATTATTAAAATATATATTATATATTAATGGAATTCATAAAAATAATCCTCTAAAAATGGCAAATACGGCTCCTATTGATAATACATAATGAAAATGAGCTACAATATAGTATGAATCATGTAAATTAATATCTAAACATGAATTTGAAGCTACAATTCCTGTAAATCCTCCAATAGAAAATATAATTAAAAATCCTATTGATCAATATATAGAAATATTAAAGTTAATATGAGAATTTAAAATTGTAGTAAATCAACTAAAAATTTTAATTCCAGTAGGAATAGCAATAATTATAGTGGCAGCTGTAAAATAAGCTCGAGTATCAACATCTATACCTACTGTAAATATATGATGTGCTCAAACAATAAATCCTAATAAACCAATTGATATTATAGCAAACATTATACCAATTTTACCAAAAACTTCTTTTTTACCTAAATTATAACTAATAACATGTGAAATTATCCCAAAACCTGGTAGGATTAAGATATAAACTTCTGGGTGACCAAAAAATCAAAATAAATGTTGATATAAAATTGGGTCTCCTCCTCCTCTTGGATCAAAAAATGATGTATTAAAATTTCGATCTATTAAAATTATTGTAATTGCTCCTGCTAAGACAGGTAATGCTAATAAAAGTAAAAATGTAGTAATTAAGATTGATAGAGAAAATAAAGTTAAATTTCTTAAAAAATAATTTTTATTTTTTATTAATAGGATAGTTGAAATAAAATTAATAGATCTAGCAATTGAAGAAATTCCTGCAATATGTAAAGAAAAAATTATTATTTCAATAGAGGAAGATATAAAATATTGAATTGAAGTTAAGGGAGGATATATTGTTCAACCCACCCCATTTAAAACACTTTTTATGGATGAAGAAATTATTAATATTAAAGAAGGAATTAGTAGTCAAAATCTTATATTATTAATTCGCGGGAAACATAAATCTACAGTATTAATTATTAAAGGAATCAATCAATTTCCAAATCCTCCAATTATAGCTGGTATCACTATAAAAAAAATTATAATTATAGCGTGCGTTGTAACTATTGAATTATAAATGAAATCATTTTGAATTAATGATCCTGGTGTTATTAGTTCTAATCGAATAATAATTCTTATTGAAGTCCCTATAAGTCCTGAAAATAATCTAAATAAAAAATACATAGTTCCAATATTTTTATGATTTGTTGATATAATTCATTTTAT